TTTCTGTGAGTCCTAGGAATGGTATGATGCCAGAAAGGATTTTTATCCAAACATTAATTGGTCGTGTATTAGCCGATGATATATATATGGGCACACGCTGCATTGCCACTAGAAATCAAGACATTGGGATTGGACTTGTAAATCGATTCATAACCTTTCGAGCACAACCAATAGCTATTCGAACCCCTTTTAGTTGTAGGAGTGCATCTTGGATCTGTCGATTATGTTATGGACGGAGTCCTACTCATGGCGACCTGGTTGAATTGGGAGAAGCCGTAGGTATTATTGCGGGCCAATCGATTGGAGAACCGGGTACTCAATTAACATTAAGAACTTTTCATACCGGCGGAGTATTCACGGGGGGTACTGCAGAACACGTGCGAGCCCCTTCTAATGGAAAAATCAAATTCAACGAAGATTTGCTTCATCCGACACGTACACGCCACGGACATCCCGCCTTTCTCTGTTCCATAAACTTGTATGTAACTATTGAAAGTGAAGATAGTCGACATAATGTAAATATTCCACCCCAAAGTTTTCTTTTAGTTCAAAACGATCAATATGTAGAATCAGAACAAGTGATTGCTGAGATTCGCGCAGGAACATCCACTTTGAATTTTAAAGAGAAAGTTCGAAAACATATTTATTCTGACTCAGACGGAGAAATGCACTGGAGCACCGATGTGTATAATGCACCCGAATTTACATATGGAAATGTTCATCTATTACCAAAAACAAGTCATTTATGGATATTATTAGGAGAGCCGCGCAGATCTAGTCTAGTTTCACTTTCGATCCACAAGGATCAAGATCAAATGAATGCGCATTCTTGTTCTGTCAAGATAAATTCTATTTCTAACCTCTCAGGAACGAATGATCCGTCGAGAGAAAAATTATTTACTTCTAATTTTTCGGATAAAAAAGAAGATAGGGTTCCTGATTATTCAGACTTTGGTCGAATTATAGGTACCGGTCGTTGTAATCTCGTAGATCCGACCATTCTCTACCAGAATTCTGATTTATTCTCAAAGAGGCGAAGCAATAGATTCATCATTCCACTCCAATCGATTCAAAAACAAAAACGCGAGAACGAATTAACACCTCCCTCGGATATCTTGATTGAAATCCCCATCAATGGCGTTTTCCGTAGAAATAGTATTCTTGCTTATTTGGACGATCCTCGATACAGAAGAAATAGTTCGGGCATTACTAAACATGGGACTATAGAAACGGATTCAATCGTCAAAAAAGAGGATTTGATTGAGTATCGAGGAGGTAAGGAATTTAGGCCAAAATACCAAATGAAAGTCGATCGTTTTTTTTTCATTCCCGAGGAAGTGCATATATTACCTGGATCTTCTTCCCTAATGGTACGGAACAATAGTATCATTGGGGTGGATACACAAATTACTTTAAATATAAGAAGTCGAGTGGGCGGGTTGGTCCGAGCGGAGAGAAAAAAAAAAAGAATTGAACTTAAAATATTTTCTGGAGATATCCATTTTCCTGGAGAGACAGATAAGATATCCCGACATAGTGGCGTTTTGATACCACCGGGAACAGGAAAACAAAATTCCAAGGAATCCAAAAAATGGAAAAATTGGATCTATGTTCAACGGATCACACCTAGTAAGAAAAAGTATTTTGTTTTGGTTCGTCCTGTCGTCACCTATGAAATAACGGACGGTATAACTTTAGGAACGCTTTTCCCCCCGGATCTGTTGCAGGAAAGGGATAATGTGAAACTTCGAGTTGGCAATTATATCCTTTATGGGAATGGTAAACCAATTCGAGGAATTTCTGATACAAATATTCAATTAGTTCGGACTTGTTTAGTATTGAATTGGGACCAAGACAAAAAAAGTTCTTCTAGTCAAGAAGCTCGTGCTTCTTTTGTTGAAATAAGGGCAAATGGTTTGATTCGACATTTCCTAAGAATCGACTTGCTGAAATCCACTATTTCATATAGTGGAAAAAGGAATGACCCACCGGGCTCAGGATTTCTCCCCGATAATGGATCAGATTGCACCAATATAAATCCGTTTTCTTCCATTTATTCCAAAATAAGAATTCAACAACCCCTTAATCAAAATAAAAGAACTATTCATACCTTGTTGAATAGAAATAAGGAATTCCAATCGTTGATAATTTTGTCATCATCCAATTGTTTTCGAATGGGTCCATTCAAATTCAATGATGTAAAATATCACAATCATAATGCAATAAAAGAATCAATTCAAATTACAAAAGATTCTGTAATTCCAATTAAGAATTTGTCGGGGCCTTTAGGAACAGCCTTTCTAATTGCGAATGTTTATTCATTTTACCATTTAATAATTCATAATCAGATCTTGGTAAATAACTATTTGCAACTTGACAATTTAAAACAGACTTTTCAAGTAATTCAATTTAAATATTATTTAATCGATGAAAATGAAAAAATTGATAACCCCCGTCCGTGCAGTAACATTATTTTCAATTTGAATTGGTATTTTCTCCA